ATGAAAAGTTTATATTTAATTCGCTGGGCGTTTTCTACTAACCATAAAGACATTGGTACGTTATATTTAGTATTTGGGATTGGGGCAGGTATGCTCGGTACAGCTTTCAGTATGTTAATAAGATTAGAGCTCTCGGCTCCGGGGGCTATGTTAGGAGACGATCATCTTTATAATGTAATTGTTACAGCACACGCTTTTATTATGATCTTTTTTTTGGTTATGCCAGTGATGATAGGGGGATTTGGGAATTGGTTGGTTCCATTATATATTGGGGCACCTGATATGGCTTTCCCACGGCTTAATAACATTAGTTTTTGGCTGTTGCCCCCTGCTTTAATATTGTTATTAGGTTCTGCTTTTGTTGAACAAGGGGCGGGTACCGGATGAACGGTTTATCCTCCTCTATCTAGCATTCAGGCCCATTCTGGTGGGGCGGTGGATATGGCTATTTTTAGTCTCCATTTAGCTGGGGTGTCCTCGATTTTGGGTGCAATGAATTTTATAACAACTATATTTAATATGAGGGCCCCTGGGCTAACGTTGAATAGAATGCCCTTATTTGTGTGGTCTATCTTGATCACTGCTTTTTTATTATTATTGTCTTTGCCCGTATTAGCGGGGGCCATAACCATGCTTTTAACGGATAGAAACTTTAATACTACTTTCTTTGATCCTGCAGGGGGGGGAGATCCGATTTTATTTCAACATTTGTTTTGGTTCTTTGGGCATCCTGAAGTTTATATTTTAATATTACCTGGCTTTGGAATGATTTCTCAAATAATACCAACTTTTGTTGCTAAAAAGCAAATTTTTGGATACTTAGGTATGGTTTATGCAATGCTTTCAATTGGTATTTTAGGTTTTATTGTGTGGGCCCATCATATGTTTACGGTTGTTTTTAGCCATTGAAAATAGTAATATTTTTGAGCTTTGTCCTGCTATATACTGGCAAAATCTTTTGAAAACAAATGTTTGGCCGACAAGATTTTTATCTTATAAATTAAGGCGGCAAAGATTGGGTTTTCCTAGGGTCAATCAGTGGGAAACTAAGACCCTTTTTGGTGGATCTTTTTTTTTCTGAGAAAGAGGAGTTTTAGGGTCCTTAGAGACTGCATGCAGGAGATTTAGACTTAATAATCAGTTTTTAATTTCGCAAGATTTTTCTTGATGAATGGGGTTTGTTGAGATTGTTGGCTGGGGTTTTATTACCAAAAAAAAGTTTTATGGTGTCAGAGGCTTTGATATAATGTTTTCAATTTGGCGTAGTGTGGGGGAGGCTCAGCTTCTTTATTACATAAAATGCCGATTTGAAAATGGACATGTGGGCTTTTTAAAGTCGAATGTCTCAGAAAGGTTTTATCTTATAGATAAAAAGCCTACACTTAGTTTGGGGTTTTTACTGGCTTTTACTTTGGGTTGCTCTCAGGGGGGCTTTCCTGTTGGGTTTTTTGAAAATTGATTTGTGGGGCAAGTTGATGGCGGGGGTCATTTTATTATTAATTTTAAGCATAGTGGGAAGAAGGGTGCCCAAAAAGAAGTCGTTTTGTTTTTTGTAATGGCACAAGGTCTTAAAGATTGATTCGTCTTGGAGCAACTTAAAGGTGGATTAAGTGGGGTGTATCGATTTAATAAAAAAGATAACTTTTATCTTTGAGAGGGAAATCAGAGGGGGGTTTTGATTAGGGCCATAAATCTTTTTAAGAAACATTCTTTATGAACTAAGAAAAAAATAGCTTTTTTAAAGTGATGAAAAGTAAATGAAAAATTTTAAAACGAAAGAAGAGGTTGAGATTAAGGTACAGTCCAAGCTCGGATAAGTTCCGACGTGGGGGGAATTTCTATAATGGTTTCCTTAATATATTAGTGGGATGGATGTGGACACAAGAGCATATTTTACTGCAGCAACTATGATTATTGCTGTGCCAACTGGAATAAAAGTGTTTAGTTGGCTGGCCACTATCTTTGGAGGAACTTTGAGATTAGACACTCCTATGCTTTGGGCAATGGGGTTTGTTTTTTTATTTACATTGGGTGGTTTGACTGGAGTTGTATTAGCAAATAGTTCTTTGGATGTTGTTTTACATGACACATATTATGTTGTGGCTCATTTTCATTATGTGCTCTCTATGGGAGCCGTTTTTGCTATTTTTGGTGGGTTTTATTTTTGAGTAGGGAAAATAACGGGGTATTGTTATAATGAGCTATATGGCAAGGTCCATTTTTGGTTAATGTTTATAGGTGTCAATTTGACTTTTTTCCCTCAACATTTTTTGGGCTTGTCGGGCTTCCCAAGACGGTATTCTGATTTTGCAGATTCTTTTGCTGGTTGGAATTTGGTTAGTTCTTTGGGCTCTACTATTTCAATAATAGGAGTCATTTTTTTCATATATATTATTTATGATATCTATGTTTGAGAAGAGCAATTTGTTGGTTGAACTGATGAGGGTGATGAGAGTTGGGCTTCTTTAGAATGGGTTCATGTTTCTCCTCCTTTAGTTCACACATATGAGGAATTACCTTTTATTAAAGAGAATGAGGTATAGCCAAATGCGTAAACATCTTATTTGGTTTTAACTGTGTTGGACGCTTATTTGTTAATTGATAGTTTTGTGATTTAATTAGGGGGCCGGCGAGCTCATGTAGAGAAGACGAATGGTGAGTCATCGGGCTCATGCCCCGAAGAAGTGGGTTCGATTCCCACCTCTACACTTTTGGGTAAAAAGGAAAAAGAGATAAAGGGAAAACTAAGATAGGCTAAATTGGACGGGAGATTCGAAAGAGCGAAGAAGAAGCTTTAAACTCGTGTTTCAATGCGGAGACGCAATGAAGAGAACTGAAAAATGAAACATCTTAGTATCAGAAGGGTACAAAGAAATCAAACGAGATTCCGTAAGTAGCGGGGAGCGAAAGCGGAGGAGTCCAGAAAGTGAGTAAATAGTGGAAGAAAGGAGTTCACATATCTAAGACTAAATGTTAGTCCTATACTGAAAGCGTGAGTACTGTGAAGGAAAGTTGAAAGAGACTTGAAAAGATCTGGAAATTTGTCTTTTAAAGCAGCTGTAAAACAGCGTACCTTTTGTATAATGGGTTTACGAGATATCGTTTGGCAAATTTAAATAAACTTTCTTGCAGATAAAATGTAGGTGAAGAGAAGTCGAGAAGGCTCTTTAGTCAAATTACCCGAAACCAAGTGATCTAACCATGGGCAGTTTTAAAGAACGAACCGGTGGTTGTGGCAAAAACCTCGGATGACCTGTGGATAGGGGGGAAAGCCCAATCGGACTTGGAGATAGCTGGTTTTCTACGAAAACTATGTAAGTAGTGCGTTCACATAGGGCATTGTGTTAATAAAAAAATAGAAAAAAAATGAACAGAAGAACATTAATTTGTTAGACTATTTAATTCTTTTTATTTAACGCTCTATTAAAATTTTAGGGTAAAGGCCTATTGCTTTAAGGGGGATAGACTTTGAAGGTAAAATTTGAAGTGGACAGACAGACAGGGGGCGAATAGGTCCGTTGTCAAAAGGGGAGAGCCCAAATCAGAAATTAAAGTTACAGATTCAATAATTAAGTGTAAAAGGAGTATGGGATTTAGACAATGAAGAGGTAGGCTTGGAGCCAGCCATCTTTGAAAGAATGCGTAGTAGTTCACTCAAGAACTCTTTTTCCCCAAAAATTATGGTGGCTAAAAATTGAACTGAAATTCTGAGGGCAGTAAGAAGTTTGCTTGGTAGTAGAACAGACTGTTAGATGGTGGTGAGAACCCAAGAATCAGAAGAGATAATGTGAACATGAGTAAAAAAATTGTTGCTTCATCTCCCCTGGTTACCAAGCCTAAGGGTTTGGGTGAAACAGCCTCTAAGGAGGTTACCGATGGGTGATAATAATAAACGCATAAAGTGCCAGGAAATAATTATAAATAAATATTACTGTTGCAAACTAACACAAGTGGGAGATAGTGAGGGGAAAAGTTTTTTTAAGGAACTCGGCAAATTTTTAGCTCTCATTAGAGGGTTTAAACACAAGGCCTCGGCTGTTTACCAAAAACATAGCTTTTTGCTAATATGAAGGTAGAAGTATGAAAGGTGAGACCTGCCCAATGGTTGTATCTAAAAGGGTTGGTAAAGCCAACTTTATAAAGACAATTAAATGGCCGCGGTAACACTGACCGTGATAATGTAGCGTAATCAATAGTCAATTAATTGTTGGCCGGTATGAATGGTGTCACGAGGGTCTCACTGTCTTAAGAAAATGTCCAGTGAAATTGAATTTGTAGTGAAGATGCTACATCCAAATTGTTAGACAAGAAGTCCCCATGGAACTTTACTGGAAACTTATGTGGCTTAAATTAATTTATTTCTTACAAATAAGTAGTTTTAAAATGTGGTGTTAACCTCTTGGATTAATTGGGGTTAGAAAAGCTCACTCTTTTATTTTAAGAAAGCCAACTCAAAAACTTATGTCTTTGGGATTGGATAAGTGGGACAGTTTGGTTGGGGCGACCGCCTTTAAAAAAGTAACGAAGGCGGGCTTAAGATATATTTTTAGTTATGTCTGACTGCGAAGGGGGAATCCTGAGCAGGCACTTATTTTTAGGTGGGTTTAAGTGACCCGTTAATTTAGGGTGAAATAGTTAACGATAAACAAATAAAAGTTACCCTGGGGATAACAGCGCAATAACGTTTGAGAGTTTTCATTGACGACGATGTTTGCGACCTCGATGTTGAATTGCGGCATCCTGGGGTGCAGTCGCTCCCAAGGGTTGGTCTGTTCGTCCATTAAAGCCGTACATGATTTGAGTTAAAAGCGTGGTAACACAGCTTGGTTTCTATCTACAATTTGAAGAAACATTGATATAACTATTTTCTAGTACGAAAGGATCGAAAAATTAGTGGTTCTCTTATTTTTATAAGTTACAATCAATTGATTGACTCGGATACTTTTTGAAGGGGTCTTTTGGTTAATTGCTGATTGCTTCTAAAGTATGAAACTTATATCAAGTTGTTTAAAGTTCTGAAGAGGAATTGTTTATTATCAGGGTTTGGTTTTTAATTATACTTTAATTACATTAATTGGTGTTGTTATACGGGTTGGGGGGGGGAGTAAATAATAGCTCACTAACGCCCCAGGAGTTAGATATGATAACTTGTCATATTGTGCCTAGCTCATTAGAATTATGAGAAACAAAGATCTAGGGTGTATATTTGTATTTTGTTTATTTTAGTGGTGGGCGCCCTTGCTGCCGGTGTCGGAGGAAGAAAATTAGGAGAAAAAGGTGCTGGAATTTTAACTTCAAGCTGTTTAATTATAAGTTTATCTTGGTCCATTTTAGTATTTTATGAAGTAGTTTTAAGTTTTTCTACGACACATATAAAATTATGAAGGTGGTTAGACTCTGATCTATTAACTGTTTATTTTGGCTTACAATTTGATAGTTTAGTCGCGATTATGTTACTTGTTGTTACAACAATCTCTACTTTAGTTCATATTTTTTCTACAGCATATATGGCGGGGGACCCTCATATTCCTCGTTTTATGTCTTATTTGTCTCTCTTTACATTTTTAATGGTTGTATTAGTTAGTAGCGACAATTATGTACAATTGTTTATCGGTTGAGAGGGGGTTGGTTTATGTTCTTATCTTTTAATAAACTTTTGATTAACTAGAATTGAAGCAAATAAAGCGGCCATAAAAGCCATGTTAGTTAATCGAGTGGGGGATATGGGGCTGATCTTAGCAATGTTTGTTATTTTGGATCGTTTTGGGTCTTTAGAGTTTTCTTCTGTGTTTAATATGGTTGTTGTCTCTGCCCCATCGAGTGATATTACTTTAATTTGTTTGTTGTTGTTTGTGGGGGCGGTTGGAAAGTCTGCACAGTTGGGGTTGCATACTTGGTTGCCGGATGCTATGGAGGGTAAATGTTGGGCCCTTTTATCTAAGTAATTAATTAGAATTATTGAGTCACTGTATGCTGGGAGGACTTTGAATAGTTGAAAGTCTATTTATATTTAATAAGAGTTTTAACAATAGGAAGTTTATCCGCAGGTAACAAAATTGGAGGTAAGTAATTAAATTTAATAGATTGGTTTATTAAGTTTAAGAGTAAGAGATTAGAGTTTAAAATTTAATCGAAATTAGAATGCTTTCATTATTGGAACCTCCGAGACTTTTTGTGATTCTACTTTATATATTAAAGTAAACTTCGATTGTGAGCTTTTTTTTAAGTGAGTTTGAATAATCAACTTTAAAATGTTCGTGGTAATAGTTCATTTACTTTTAAAAATATTAATGGTTGTAGTTCCATTGCTTATCACAGTAGCTTATTTAACTTTAGCCGAACGAAAGGTTTTAGGATATATGCAGGCTAGAAAAGGGCCAAATGTAGTGGGGATCGCTGGATTAGCTCAGCCTTTTGCGGATGGCATAAAATTATTTACCAAAGAGATGGTGATTCCGCATCAAACTAATTTGTTTATTTATATAATGGCCCCAGTAATTTCTTTTGCCTTGGCTTTAATTGTTTGAGGGGTTGTACCTTATGAGAGAGGGGTTTTAATAAGTGATTTAAAAATAGGGGTTTTGTATATTTTGGCTGTTTCTTCGATAAGTGTCTATGCGATATTAATGTCCGGGTGGGCGAGTAATTCTAAATATGCTTTTTTGGGGGCGATTCGGGCCGCTGCTCAAATGATTAGTTATGAAGTTTCGATTGGGTTGATCCTTATTTCGGTTCTATTGTGTGTTGGCTCTTTAAGTGTTACTGAGATCGTTTTAGCGCAAAATAGTGGAATTTGGTTTTTTTTTCCTTTATTTCCTGTTACAATAATGTTTTTTGTTTCGGCTTTGGCGGAGACAAATCGAGCCCCCTTTGATTTAACAGAAGGAGAGTCGGAGTTAGTGTCGGGGTATAACGTTGAGTACGCTTCAATGTCTTTTGCTTTATTTTTTCTTGCTGAATATGCTCATATTATATTGATGAGTTGTTTAACAACTATCTTTTTTTTGGGGGGTTGACTTTCTCCGGTAAAATATTTAAAAGGTGGGGCCGAGTGGTTTGGTCTAAAAGCTGCTTTTATAATTTTACTCTTTATTTGAGTAAGGGCTTCCTTTCCTCGAATTCGGTATGATCAGCTTATGGCTCTATTATGAAAAGCGTATTTACCTTTAAGTTTAGGGGTAGTAACTTTTGTGGCTAGTGTTCTTTTGGGGTTTAATGGCCCGCCTCCGATCTAAGATATTTGTTGTTTGAAGTATTTAATTGGTTTAAGTCTAAAGACTATTCTTTAGATAAATTTGTTTAGTTTGTTTTTTTACTATTAAAAACGTTAAAAGTTTAATTCTGGGGGGCTTTCCTATGCCACTGCGCAAAGAGAATCCGCTTTTATCTCCGATGAATGGTGTCTTGGTAGATTTATCGACTCCTTCAAATATAAGTTATATGTGAAATTTTGGTTCTTTATTAGGATTGTGTTTAGGTTTGCAGATCATAACAGGGTGCTTTTTGTCCATGCATTATTGTGCAGATGTTGGTTTGGCTTTTGCATCGGTAGGACATATTATGCGCGATGTTAACTATGGGTTTTTATTAAGATATTTTCATGCTAATGGAGCTTCTCTGTTTTTTTTATGTCTTTATCTTCATATTGGGAGAGGTTTGTATTATGGGAGTTATACGAAAGCCTCGGTTTGGCGAGTTGGTGTCGTAATATTTCTTTTGACGATGGCGACGGCTTTTATGGGCTATGTATTGCCTTGAGGCCAAATGTCTTTTTGGGGGGCGACAGTTATTACAAATTTATTGTCAGCTTTGCCCTATGTGGGGACCGATATTGTGCAATGAGTCTGAGGGGGGTTTAGTGTCTCTGGGGCTACGCTTACTAGATTTTTTAGTCTTCATTTTCTTTTCCCCTTTCTTTTAGCCATTTTAGCTGGAGTTCATATTGTGTATTTACATGTAGAGGGGTCAAATAGTCCTGTAGGTTCTAAGTCCCCTGTGGATAATGTGGTTTTTCATGTTTACTATACATCAAAGGATTGATATGGAATAGTAGTTACGCTTATGTTATTGAGTGTTGTTGTGTATTTGGCGCCAAATTTATTAGGCGACCCAGAAAATTTTATTCAAGCTAACTCGTTGGTGACTCCAGTGCACATTCAGCCTGAGTGGTATTTTTTATTTGCTTATGCAATCTTGCGTTCAATACCGAATAAACTCGGGGGAGTTGTGGCTATGTTTTCAAGTATATTAATTTTATTGTTTTTCCCATTACTTCATCGAAGTTGATTGAGAGGTTTGCCCTTTCGTCCATTTGGGCGTATAGCTTTTTGATTTTTAATAGTGGACTTTTTTCTTCTTACTTGAATAGGGTCGCTTGTAGTGGAAGAGCCTTTTATATTAATTGGGCAGTTAGTCTCTCTTTTTTATTTTTCTTATTTTCTGATTTGAATTCCTTTGTTAGGGGAATTAGAAAACCAACTATTGTTTTTTTGAAAATGGGAGGATAATCCGTCGTAATAGTCGCGGGGGGACTCCTCCTGTACCTCTCTACCCTTTTTCATTATTAGGGGCAGAGAAGTGAAACGCATAAGTCGAAGCAGGCCTCGTACAGCCGGTTCTAGAAGTACCGGCCGAAAGCGAGCCGAGTTTAGAGAGTTCAGTTCTTCGGAATTCATTTGTAAAGCTGCCTCTATGGGGAAAAATGGGGGTTGAGTATCGCTTTGTTGATGGGGTGGGTGGTCAGTGAACTTTTTGTATTAGGTGTTTTGACGTTGGGTATAATGGTTGTTAGTATGAATAGTTTTGTTTTAAAACTATCGATTTTAGTGTTATTAATTATAAGTGAATGGGGCGGGGGCCTTTCTTTTTTATTTGAATATTTGTCGAGTTTTTTTTTTGAATTATCTGTGGGTGGGTTGTTGACCGTAAATGGTTGAACTGAAACTAATAAGTTAATTATTATCATAGGTTCTATTGCTGTTTTATTGATGGTGGACACGGAAAAGCTAATTTTCCCAAAGGTTTTTGGGGAACGAGTTCCTGATATTTTTATTCAAACGAATGCGCACTTACCCATTTTAAACTTAATGGTGGCATTAGGAAGTCTCTGCTTAGTTTCTTCAAGTAATTGACTTTCTGTTTATTTGGCCATTGAATTATCTACTCTTTCTCTTTTTATTTTGGTCGCTCAAAAGGGGGGATCTGGGCAAAGTGCCGAAGCTGGTTTAAAATATTTTGTATTAGGTGCACTTTCATCTGGTCTGTTTTTATTTGGGTGTGCTTTATTGTGTGGATTTACGGGAGGGGTTCATATTCCATATATAAACTTAGCATTGAATCCGGGGTTTGATTTTTCTGAGATCAGAGTTCCTATCGGTAGTTTGTTAATTGTGGTATCCCTTTTATTTAAGTTGTCTGCTGCACCCTTTCATATGTGGGCGCCAGATGTTTATGATGGAGCACCGACAACGGCGACGGCTTTATTGGCTATAGTTCCTAAGGTTGGTTATTTTTCTATTTTGGTTTCAATTGGGTCGGCGGTTAATATGCTATTAGTTGGGACTCTTTTTTCGTTGGTTGTGGGAGCTCTCGGTGCTTTAAATCAAACCAAAGTTAAACGGTTGTTAGCCTACAGTGGAGTAGGGCATATGGGGTTTGTGCTTTGGGGAATAGAGGTTGGGTCATTTGAGAGTATTCAAGCTAGTTTAACATATATGATTTTATATGTGATAATGTCTATTTGTGTTTTTGCTATAATATTAGCTCTAGGCACCGTAAGAAGTTTGATTGTAGAGTTTAGCGGGCTTTCCAGGAGATTGCCTGTTTTAGCTTTGACCTTGGCTTTGACTTTTCTTTCGATCGCGGGGATCCCTCCTTTAGTGGGGTTTTTGGGTAAGTGGTTGGTTTTATTGTCTGGGGTGGTCAATCAATATTATTTAGTCTTTATTTTGGCCGTGGTGTGTTCTGTTGTGGCTGGTGTCTATTATGTTAGAATAGTCAAAATTATTTATTTTCAAGCTAGTTTTTCTCTTTTGATTAGCTCAAAGGTGCTAAGAAAAGAAAATTGAATAAATTTAAGGAAGGCTTTGTTAATTGGTGCTGGTTTGTATGTCATTGGATTTACAATGCTCTCTCCTAATTTATGGTTGCAATTAGCCCATTGGGCTGTAGGAGGATTATTTTAAAAAAAGGTAAACTTGATTGGGGTGGCTTTTTATATACTAGGATTTGGAATTGTTGGTTCTGGAATTATGGTCATATCAGCGCTCAATCCCATTCATTCAATTTTTTGGTTGGTTGTTGTCTTTACTGGCTCTGCGGTATTTTTTCTTTGGCTGGGAATAGCTTTTGTTGCTTTAATGTTTTTAATAATTTATGTGGGGGCTATTGCTATTTTATTTTTGTTTGTAATTATGCTATTGAATTTAACAGATTTTCCCCCTGCTTTTCGATTGGGTGGGGAGGCAGATATGACAAATTATGTTCCTATTGGATTACTTATTGGAACCTTTTTTTTTTCAGAAGTCGCTTCAAGTTGATTAATAATAGGTGGCTCTTATACCCATCGAGCTTTTTTTGGGGCTGAAATAAGCAGGGCTTGAGATTTGGCAACTCCTTGGTTTTTAATGAAGTATCAAAATATGGAGGCGCTTGGACGCATTTTGTATATAACCTGTTATTATTTATTTATTTTGGCCAGTTTTGTACTTTTAGTGGCCATGATAGGGGCAATAGTATTAACACAAGAAGTGGGGTCTGAAGTAGGCCCTTTGGTCAAAAGACAAGATATTTTTTTTCAAACAAGTCGGTAAAAACTGAATGGAAAGAATTTCATTTAAAGATTAGTTTAGCTTTAATTGTTTGGGGGTTGTGTTTTAGATATTAATGAATGGTGCTTATTTTGATCAATTTAAAATAGTGACTCTGATCGCCTTGACTAATTCATCAATGATGATGATCTTAGCAGTGGTTGTGGTTTTATTATTATTTAAGGGGATTCAATTAATCCCGAAAAGGTGGCAATCTATTATTGAGTTAATCTATGATCATCTTCATGGTGTCGTAAAAGACAATCTAGGGTCTGAGGGGTTAAAGTATTTTCCTTTAATTATTTCTCTCTTTTTTTTTATTGTGTTTTTGAATGTGTTGGGTTTATTTCCTTATGTTTTTACTCCGACTGTTCATATTGTAGTTACATTGGGTTTATCTTTTTCAATAATCATAGGCGTAACGTTAGCTGGTTTTTGGAGATTTAAGTGGGATTTTTTTAGTGTTTTTATGCCGAGTGGGGCTCCTTTGGGTCTAGCCCCTCTTTTGGTGCTAATAGAAACACTAAGTTTTTTCTCCAGGGCTATTTCATTAGGAGTTCGTTTGGCGGCTAATTTGTCGGCAGGGCATTTATTGTTTGCTATTTTAGCAGGGTTTGGGTTTAATATGTTAATTGCAAGTGGACTCGTGGGGGTTTTGCCCTTGTTAATAATGGTTTTTATAACATTATTAGAAGTAGCTGTTGCAGTAATTCAAGCTTATGTTTTTTGTTTATTAGCTACTATTTATTTGGCGGATACAATTGTACTCCATTAGTTGGAAAGTGATATCTTTTGATTAGTTTTAAGATTTAAAGTTTAAGGTTTTATTGTGGAGGGAGGGAAGGTCTGGTTTAAAAAAATTTCTCAAAAAATTTCGGCAAAAAATCTTTACAAATAGATAAGAAGATGGCTAATTGTGCGTTCATCTCGGACGTTTGGGTGTTTTGTTGAAATAATTAGCGCCTGGCTGCTAAATGGGCTCTTAATAACTCCAAGGTAGAGTAAGTTACTATGGTGGGGCGAGCCAAGAGTGTATAATGTTTGGTTTAAATAATGGATTAAGTCTAGTTTTTTTTTTGCTCTTTATGGGGATAATTAATGTGATGAAGGTTTCGAGAGAGGATAATGTAAAATTAAAAAGAGTTGCGTTAGAATGGTCTTTGGCGACTTTGCTTGGTGCTTTGGTTTTATGGGGGGCTTTTGATTTAGAGGGACAATTTCAAATTATAAATCGAATAGAATGGGTCATTTCTCCGGGCTTAAATTTTCAATGGGGTCCGGGGTTTTTTGCTTTAGACGGGGCCTCTTTGTTTTTTTTTGTTTTAACTACACTATTGATACCAATTTGTATTTTAATTAGTTGAAAGTCAATAAAACATTTGTTTAAAGAATTTTTGTTGTGTTTATTATTTTTAGAGGCTTTATTAATTGGAGTGTTTTTAGTGCTTGACTTACTTCTATTTTATATTTTATTTGAGGGCATATTGATCCCTATGTTCCTTTTGATTGGTGTTTGAGGTTCAAGAGAAGAAAAGGTACGTGCCTCTTATTATTTTTTTTTTTATACTTTCGCGGGATCGGTGTTTATGCTTTTGGGCATCTTTCAATTATATAGTGTTACAGGAACCACCGACTATCAAATATTATTAAATATAAAGCTGCCTGTTACTACTCAAAAATGAGTGCTAGCTGGGTTTTTTCTTAGTTTAGCGGTTAAAATTCCTCAAATACCATTTCATATTTGGCTTCCCCAAGCTCACGTGGAAGCGCCCGTCTCTGGTTCAGTAATATTGGCGGGAATATTATTAAAGTTAGGGGGCTATGGGTTTTTAAGATTTTCTTGGCCGATTTTGCCTGCTGCCTCCGAGTATTTTGCTCCTCTAATTATTATGTTAGGTGTTGTAGCTGTTATTTATGGGGGCTTACTGACTTGTCGACAAGTGGACTTTAAGCGGCTCATTGCTTATTCTTCGGTGGCGCATATGGGGCTGGTTCCTTTGGGTTTATTTACCCATACAATTGAGGGGCTGGTGGCGGCAGTTTTCATGATGTTAGCGCACGGGTTTGTTAGTTCAGCCCTTTTTATTGCTATTACTTATTTATATGAGCGTCATCACACTCGTCTTATTAAATACTATCGTGGAATTACCCTTACAATGCCTGTTTTTGTTTGTATAATGTTAATTTTATCATTAACTAACATGGGCATTCCTTTAAGTTGTAATTTTGTTGGGGAGTTTTTTTCGTTGTTAGCTGCTGTTGAGTATAATTTGGGGCTTGGGGTGTTGGCTACTTCGGGCATGGTTTGGTCTGCGGCGTATTCTCTTTATTTATATAATCGAATTAGTTTTGGGGCGGCCTCTAACTATCTCCTTTATATTAGAGACTTAAATAGGCGGGAGGTATTGGCCATCTCTCCTTTAGTAATAGCCGTTGTCGTTTTTGGAATATTTCCTTTTGTACTTATAGACCCTATAAAGAATGGGGTTATCTTTAGCCCAGGGGGGGCTTAAATGTTTTATTTTTTGAGAGTCGAAAGTCCTTTGGTTTTGGGGAAGATAAAAGATAAGTGACCTCCAAAATACATGCTAGTATCTAAAGATTGGTCTCCAAACTTTAGAGTGCGAACAGGTGAGGAAAACCGGAGTCCAAGTTTGGCTGGGCCGGAGTCGTATTAGGTAGAAGGGGGTGTAACGGACCACCTTGCTTATGATGCGGGGCTTTAGTTAGGAGCCACATTTTCACTGAGACAAGGGGAAAGCTCAAATGGGGTGTTGGCCCCCGAGGCAGCAGTAAAGAATTTTGTGCAATATACGAAAGTAAGACACAGAGAGGGCACCTTTTCTAGTCCGTCAAATTAAGTGCCAGCAGACGCGGTGAAACTTAAGGGCTAGTCTTATAGGCAAAAGCGTAAAGGGTGTGATAGGCCGCCTTATTTAAGAGAGTAAATGGAATTTTTCTGTAATGGTGGTATGTGTAAATAGGAAAAAGAACTTTAGACGTGAAGACTATTTACTTCTAAGATTATAATGTGTTGGCTAAAACACGAGAGTGTGGGGAGCAAACAGGATTAGGTACCCTGGTAGTCCATACTGTAAATAATGAAAAAGATGTGAAGCAATTCTAAAAGGTAAGAACTTTTCCGCTTGAGTAGTACGATCGCAAGATTAAAATTCAAAAAACTTGGCTGTTCACTGTTTTGATTAGAGGAGCGTGTCGTTTAATTCGATAGTCCGCGAGAGACCTTACCCAAACTTGAATCCCTCATTGACAGGTATTGCATGGCCGTCGTCAATTTGTGTATTAAACATAAAACAAATTCAACCCAGTGGTTTGTCTATTGGATGAAGTCAGGTCTTATTGTCCTAATGTTTGGGGATTAGATGCGCTACATTTTTTTATACAATGGGAAACTTTGAATGTGAAACCCAAAAATAAGAGTTCGGAAGGTGCCTGGAATATAACGGAAAGTTGGATTTAATAGTAATTGAAAAGTAGAGCGTTTCAATGAAATTTATTCAGTGTTAGTACAAATTGCCCGTCGCCTTTGCTTAGAAAGGTTGTTTGGTTGCCCCTCAAGAGGGTTCCTAATATCTTCGAGGTAGAGTAAGTCGTAACATAGTGAGGGTGAGGGAACTGGCCCTTGGTGGACAGTGAAAAGAAGTACTCTTTTACGTTGTCCAAAAAATTAAAAGAAAGAATGCTAATGCCGTAAATGTTGGAGGCTTGAATCACCCTTGTACCAGCTTTACTGGTTTAAATTTGGTTCATTCTTTGGGTTCTATTATTGATTTTTGGGAAGGCCTAATAAAAACTTATTTTTATTATGGGGCTTGGTTATTAGTTTGATAATGCGAACTGTTTTATGTCATCCTTATCATTTAGTGGAGCCTTCTCCTTGACCTCTTTTGGGGGCGGGGGGAGCTTTGTTTATAACTGTGGGTAGTGTTATATATTTTCATTATGGTTTAAGTCAAATTATGTATTTGGGAGTTTTGATAATTGTGATAATTATGTTCGTTTGATGACAAGATGTTATTAGAGAGTCGACTTTTCAGGGGCATCATTCTTTAATAGTTAAACAAGGTATAAAATATGGAATGCTTTTATTTATACTCTCGGAAGTTCTTTTTTTCTTTTCTTTTTTTTGAGCTTTTTTTCATAGTAGTCTGGCACCAGCTGTTGAATTGGGTGTGGCTTGACCTCCTCAAGGGGTTCATCCTTTAGATTCTTTTTCAGTCCCCTTGTTAAACACTGCTATTTTATTAAGTTCTGGGGGTACTGTTACTTGGGCCCATCATGCTATAGTTAGTGGAAAAAGAGAAGAGGCAATTTTGGGTTTATCTTTAACTGTTTTACTTGGTGTTTTATTCACGGGGTTACAAGCAATTGAGTATTATGAGGCTCCTTTTGCTATCTCGGATTCGGTTTATGGGTCTACTTTTTTTATGGCGACCGGGTTTCATGGTTTTCATGTTATAATTGGAACTACCTTTTTAACTGTTTGTTTGATTAGATTAAAATTTAATCAATTTACTTGTCGTCAACATGTCGGGTTTGAGGCGGCGAGTTGGTATTGGCATTTTGTGGATGTGGTGTGATTATTTTTATATCTTTGTATTTATTGGTGGGGCTCATAGTTTTTAGTGGGTTATTTTAAAAAATTAAGAGTAAAATGTTAAATAATTTTTTTTATATTGTAAATGTATGTGGAAAGAAGGATATACCGGAACCTTGACACTTGGGTTTGCAAGATGCGGCCGACCCAGTGATGGAGGAGATAATTTTTTTTCATGATCAGATTATGTTTTTACTGATTGTTATTGTGGTAGTAGTGTTGTGGTTGTTGGTTGAGGCTTTAAATGGTAAGTATTATGATAGAGATTTGGTTGATGGGACTTTATTAGAAATAGTTTGGACTATAATCCCAGCTGTAATATTGGTTTTTATCGCTTCTCCTTCTTTAAAATTATTGTATTTGATGGATGAGGTTGTGGGTCCGGCTTTAACAATTAAAGCAATTGGACATCAATGGTATTGGTCTTATGAATACTCCGATTATCAGGAACAAACGTTAGAGTTTGATTCTTATATGATTCCAACGTCGGATTTAAATAGTGGTGACTTTAGGTTATTAGAAGTAGATAATAGATTGGTGGTTCCTATTAATACACATGTGAGAATTTTAGTAACTGGTGCGGATGTTTTACATTCATTTGCTGTCCCTGCCTTGGGTGTAAAAATGGATGCGGTTCCGGGTCGGTTGAATCAAGTTGGTATTTTTATTAAAAGACCAGGGACGTTTTATGGTCAATGTTCAGAAATTTGTGGGGCAAACCATTCTTTTATGCCTATTGTAATCGAGGCGGTTTCATTAGATCGGTACATCAATTGAATATTGTCTTTATCTAAGGAATAGTTTATTTATGAAAAAATAAGTGTATTCTTTCTAATTGTTGAATAAATAAAATAGTGTACTATAAGTATATAATTGTTATCGTTATATTATTATTATTGGGGGGCTGAGGAGTAGTTCTTAATAGAGGGCATTTTATTATAATGATAATTTCTATTGAATTAATTTTATTAGCGGCTTTTTTTTTGTTTTTAATTAATTCTATTGAAGTAGATCTTTTAATAGAACAAATTTTTACAATTATGGGCTTAACAATCGCTGCGGCGGAGTCGGCCATTGGTTTAGCTATTATGGTTGCGTATTATCGAATAAGAGGAACAATAATTTTAAAATCTTTTAGTTCACTGCGGGGTTAAAAAAAGTTATTACGGTGATTTTAGATTATTTTGGTCTTTTCGTTTTATTGGTTTTTAGTGTAGTTCTTTCCGCGCTTTTTTCTGGTGCTTCTTATTTTTTAGGGGTAAAACAACCGGATCGAGAGAAAGTTTCGGCTTATGAATGTGGATTTGAGCCTTTTGGTATTCCAGGACGCCCTTTTTCAGTTCGGTTTTTTTTAGTTGGTATTTTATTTTTAATTTTTGATTTAGAAATATCTTTTCTTTTCCCCTGGTGCGTCCTCTTTAATCAAATTTCCCCTTTCGGGTTTTGAGTTATGGTGGTGTTTTTAGGAGTTTTAACTTTGGGTTTACTCTATGAGTGAATTAAAGGCGGGTTGGAGTGAGAATAGGTGAAGATGTAAAACCTTTTTAAAAAGTAAATAAGTTGTAAAGTAGAAGAGAAAGTCCTGTCTATTATGTGAATAATCGTGTATCGAAAAAATTTTAATACCAACTCCGGTGTCCGCCTTAATCCATGCGGCGACCATGGTGACGGCGGGTGTTTTTTTATTAATTAGATCTTCTCCTCTTTTTGAACAAGCTCCATTTGCTTTAATGATTGTAATAATTGTTGGGTCTTTAACGGTACTTTTGGCTGCTACCGTTGGGGTGGTTCAAAATGATTTAAAAAAAGTTATTGCTTATTCAACTTGTAGTCAATTGGGGTATATGGTGGTGGCCTGTGGAATTTCCCATTACTCCATAAGTTTATTTCATTTAATGAACCATGCTTTTTTTAAAGCTTTATTGTTTTTAAGTGCGGGGTCTGTTATTCATGCTTTGTCTGACGAACAAGATATAAGAAAGATGGGGGGGTTGATTAAGTTAATTCCTCTTACTTATATTCTGGTTGTTATTGGCTCTTTATCTTTAATGGGGTTTCCTTATTTAACAGGGTTTTATTCTAAAGATTTGATTTTAGAGTTGGCCTTTGAACAATACTATTTAACTTTTGCTTATTGATTGGGGGGTTTTTCGGCCTTACTTACCACTCTTTATTCGATTCGATTGGTTTATTTAACTTTTTTATCTAATACCAATTCTAGAAAAGCTATTTTTAGACATGCACATGAGGGTTCTTGGAATTTAGTTTTGCCTTTAATAATATTAGCTTTGGGGAGTCTTTTCGTGGGTTATTTGACGAAAGAGGTGGTTTGGTCTTTTCAAATAACATCTCCTCCAGTTGTCTCTCTCCCCATTAAGTTATTGCCGGTTTCCCTTAGTTTGGGGGGAGCGGTGTTAGTTATTGTTCTTTATTTTTATTCAGTGCCTTTTTTTAAGGTGCCTTCGTTTATAGGCCGAATAAGCTATACTTTTTTATACTCTGCTTGGCAGTTTAACTATGTCCTTAATTATTTTTTAGCAAAAAAGGCATGGAAGGGGGGTCATCAAATTTCATATCGAACTATGGATAAAGGGATACTAGAGTTAGTGGGTCCTAAGGGGATTTCTAATTTTTTGATTGAGTTGGCTCGAGGTCTTAGTAACTTACAATCGGGCCTAGTTTTTAACTATGCTTTAGTTATATTAATTGGTGTTGCCATATTCATTTGGGGAGTTGTTTAGTTTTTTTTGAGAAATGTCTTTTGATAAGAAAATTAATCGAGGGGGTTAGGTTAAAGTAGACCGTTAGCCTTCAAAGCTAAAAATGTGGGTGCAAGTCCCGCACTCCCTGATTTAATTAGTTTTGGTTATATTTTAGTTGAAATGCCACAATTAGATACTACCGTGTATTTAACTCAATATAGATGAACTTTACTTGTTTTGTTTTTATTATTTTTTTTATTGGTGTTTTTTGTTTTACCCACGATTAAAATTAATTGGCTAATAAGAAAGTCGGTGATAAAAAGTAAGGCTGTTTTAGGGGGGGATTTGGAGCTAACTAAAGAAGTTGTTTTTATTTGGAGGCATGTTCTTCGATAATTTAAACATCTTAAATGTTTATTTTAGTAATTATTATTGTCGTTTCCCCTATTTGGTTTGGGTTGTTTCTTAGTTTTTTGTTTTTATAATTATGTTCGTTAACGAGAAAAAAAAATAAAAAA